ACTGAGCTATCCCGACTAGTCCCGACAGCTTCAACCGGGTTATTCTTTTCCACCTCTTAGAAAGAAACGAACTTAAATCAAAATGCTTAATAGCATGGCGATATATTTATACAAAACTTCCACCCCGAGCACACGCAAGGGAACCCTAGACAGTCAATTGAATAGGGTTCTAGGGCTATACGGATTCGAACCGTAGACTTTCTCGATAAAACAGACCAAACTTATTATAATCACAGTGATCTGAACTGTTTCAAAAACTCAACATGCATTTTTTGTGCATTGGGCTCTTTCCTTAACTGAAAGTTATATCAGTCAGTCGGCCATATTTTTTTGACAGAAAAATAAGTAGATGGCTCCATGTGCTCTGAGTCATTCTTTGAATTGAGAATCAGAAACACTTTCAAAGTGTTTCAAAGGGGGTTTATTTTGACGTAGGTCTGCCTCTGGCCGAGATTAACCCAAGTAAATTGAGTTCTCTCTCGCTCTGGTTAAAAAGAAAATAGGAAACTTTATACACCTTAAAGTTCATAGAGCGAAAAAAGATTTTTTGAGGTCCTTATCCTCAAACCTTGCATTGAAGAGAACGAATCTTCACCTTATCAATATCGCAAATCAATCATGGGGTCTGTTTGGTACCTAAACAGATACGCGAATCAGACCCAGGTTTGTCAAGCTATTGTTCTCTTGTTCTTTCAAAGTTCTGAGAGTAAGACGGGGAAAGGTGAATTCTGTTGATTGCATGAAGGGCCCCTTTGAAAAACATTGGCGCGCGTGTAAACGAGGTGCTCTACCCACTGAGCTATAGCCCTGAGTGTTCGTGATACCTATTTTATCATGGATAAAATTTTTTGTCAAGAGGAAGATTCTCAGGATGCCTATATCGAAAAATTTTACCTTTTTCGGTCTTCGATCCTTCATGATTATTTCAAAATAGCGCTAATCTATAATCTCAAAAGGATCCTTTATTTAGGTTTCCAAATTCAAGTAAATCCAGTATTTCTATTTTCTATATAGAAAAAGAAAAAGAGGAACACATTTTTTCAATATTCTTTGATTTCAAAAGGACATTCTCAATGATGAAAAAATCGAATAAAATAAATAGAGAAAAGCCTACCGAACTGATGACCTCCGCATTACAAATACGAGGCTCTAACCACGGAGCTAAGCAGGCTGGCCTAACAGAAATTCGACATGCACAGGAATTCAATAAACTAGCAGAATCTTTACTGCTATTAACAATTCAATTAGAATACTAATTGAATTCCCTACTAGAGAAGATGAAAGAAGATAGACAAGAAATCAAAGATGAGAAAACACTTTTTCAAGAAAAGTCTAAAATAGAGGCGAGATCGGCATGTTTACATTGGATTCTTTATCTACTATAATAGTAATTTACTACTTGAAAATGAACATGGTTTTGAAATTCAATTTCAAAACTAATCCATTTTAAATTAACAAAAAGGGGGAAATGTCACAACTTTAAGGATATGGTTATAGTAAAGAAGGGTGGACTGAATTGCTGAACAAACTAAGCAACATTGGCTAGATACTCGGAAGAGACGCGTATCATATGTATAGTGATAAAACAGCTTTGAGACAAATATCTTTTTGGGAAAAGATTCGCGCGCATGGGGCAGATTCGTCTGTTGAATCTAAAAATTTTTATTTTGAAAGAACGGCCGAGTTTTACAAGCAAACGCTTCGTCAATCTGCTTTGACAATAGTCAGCGATCTGAGGACCAAATTGGGCGTCTCGAATCTAACCCAGACAATGAAACAAGACATTTGTAGTCAATTGATCCGTTCAATAATTTTTTTGTTGGGCGGCGGCCGTCGAGCCAGCAAAATGGATCGAGCATCGAATCCAGTCACTCCTAGACGTTCTTGAAAAAAAGGAAAAATTAATTGGAACTCTACTCTGTCGGCCCGGTACATAATACCGGGCCCTTTGAGACCGTAATCTAGTTAATTATAGTAAGAATACATTTGGAAATTAGGAATTGAACCCTTTGCAAAATAAACGTATTCGTTCTCTAGGGGATCTTGTAAAAGATCTATTCGCATTAGCCTTAGAATTTGGTAACTGTCACTCCATTAACAACTATCTTTTTTTACTGACTGATTAGTACCTACTATTGGATTTGAACCAATGACTGCCGCCGTATGAAAGCAATACTCTACCACTGAGTTAAGTAGGTCATTTTTCATTACAAAGAAAACCAAATGGGACCCATCCGCTCAATGAATTATAAATCTCATATTATTTAGAAGCAAGATGGGCGAGTATGAGCACATTCGCTCATAGAAAAGGCCTCAACCTTCCCATTGCGTATTGGTACTTATCGAGTATAGAATAAATCTGCTTCTCTTTTTTCCACGGCATTGTTCCATTATTACCAATAGAAGAAAACAAATAGGAATATTAACCCTTGCTCTGAACTAATCCCCCGAAGAGCGGGAGACATAGAATAGTCAGAGTATAGTCTTTTCCAATGCAATA